GTGATCTATTTCATATATTCCGTGCTCCAGATACTAGATACTAGGATGAATATCCGACGAGGTAAAACCATCTCTATTAAGACGACAGACCCATTTTCTGTACTATCAATAGGATCAATTATAACAAGTCACACACTCATATTCCGGAAATACAGAAAGAAAGAAATTCCACGATCGAACTACCAATAATAAAATAATATAATGAGATACAAATCCGAACCGAAACCGAAATGCTTTACTTTAGTATTGAAAAGATAAGAATTCACGTTTCTTGTGAATCTAATTCATTGAAATTCCGTCCAGTAAAATGGAAGAATTATAAATTTCTAAAATAATAGATAGGAATACTGCAAATAGAGCCATTGCGACACCCATCAAAGGAGTAGTTCCCCATCCAGGAGCTACTTTACCATATTCTGAATTCAACGGTTTCAATAAATCCCCTACAATAGTTCGTCTTGGTCCAGATCTAGAACTATCCTCAACAGTTTGTGTAGCCATAAATCCTATTTTGTATTCATTGAGATCTGTTGACTTTGTATACTATTCCGTTGTAAATAAACGATCTTAGCATAGATCCATTTTAGTCTTGAAATTATATAATAATGGAAACAGCAACCCTAGTCGCCATCTCTATATCTGGTTTACTTGTAAGTTTTACTGGGTACGCCTTATATACTGCTTTTGGGCAACCCTCTCAACAATTAAGAGATCCATTCGAGGAACACGGGGACTAGTTGAAGTAATGAGCCTCCCAACTTTGGGGGGCTCATTACTTCAATTGATATAATGAAAAATCATTTCATCTTTTTAGTTGGAACTTTAGGTGGTTCTCGAAAAAAGATAGCGAAAAAAATTATTCCTAGAGTCGAGACTAAGAGAAATGTATAAACCAATGCTTCCATAAATTCGATCGTGCTTTACAATTATAACTTCCATACCTGTTTATTTGGTATTATCTCCCGGATAAAGAAAGAGCAAGAGTCAAAGTCAAAGAAAAGGCAAAGATTCAAATCAAGATTTCTCCATTAACCTCAAAAAAGTAAAGGAAAAAGATAAGAGATAAATCTTGTATCAGACTACTTGTCTTCTTGTAGTTGGATCTCCAAGTTTTTGGAATGCTCCAAATTCCACTTGAGCATCCAAATCCGGGTCAATACCAGCAAAAACATCTCTGAACAAGGTTCTAGCACCATGCCAAATGTGTCCGAAAAAGAAGAGTAGAGCAAATGAAGCATGCCCAAAAGTAAACCAACCCCTTGGACTGCTACGAAAAACACCATCCGATTTCAAAGTAGCACGATCTAATTCAAAAATCTCACCTAATTGTGCGCGTCTAGCATATTTTTTCACAGTAGCAGGATCACTATAACTGACTCCATTGAGTTCGCCACCATAGAACTCGACAGTTACACCTACTTGTTCGACACTATATTTTGATTCTGCCCTTCTAAAAGGAACGTCGGCCCTAACAATTCCGTCTCCGTCTACTAAAACAACTGGAAATGTTTCAAAAAAAGTAGGCATACGACGCACAAAAAGTTCACGCCCCTCTTTATCTCGAAAGATAGGATGTCCTAACCACCCAACAGCTATTCCATCCCCGTTGTCCATTGAGCCCGCTCGGAATAATCCCCCCTTTGCCGGGTTATTACCGATGTAATCATAAAAAGCTAATTTTTCGGGAATTTTAGACCAGGCTTCGGATAAACTTTGATTTTTGGCTAGTCCAGCACCAACTCTTCGATATATTTCTTGCTGGAAGTATCCCTGATCCCATTGATAACGCGTGGGACCAAATAATTCGATAGGGGTAGTTGCTGAACCATACCACATAGTTCCAGCAACAACAAAAGCTGCAAAAAAGACAGCAGCGATACTGCTGGAAAGGACGGTTTCAATATTGCCCATACGTAATCCTTTGTATAGACGTTGGGGTGGACGGACACTAAGATGAAATAAGCCCGCTAATATGCCTAAAGTACCTGCTGCAATATGATGAGAGGCTATTCCTCCCGGAACAAAAGGATCAAAACCTTCTACACCCCACGATGGATTTACAGGTTGTACCTTTCCAGTTAGTCCATAAGGATCGGACACCCATATTCCAGGACCATACAATCCTGTTACATGAAATGCGCCAAAACCAAAGCAAGCGACCCCTGAAAGAAATAAATGAATTCCAAAAATTTTTGGCAAATCCAAAGAAGGTTTTCCTGTACGCTCATCACAAAATATTTCTAAATCCCAATACACCCAATGCCAAATAGCTGCCAAGAAACACAAGCCAGAAAACACAATATGTGCACCGGCCACACCTTCGTAACTCCAAATACCCGGATTCGTTATAGTCCCTCCTGTGATATTCCAACCGCCCCATGAATTGGTTATTCCTAAACGAGTCATGAAAGGTATAACGAACATACCTTGTCTCCACATTGGATCAAGAACGGGATCAGAGGGATCAAAAACCGCTAATTCATATAGAGCCATTGAACCGGCCCAACCCGCAACCAAAGCTGTATGCATTATATGTACAGAAAGCAAGCGACCGGGATCATTTAATACGACGGTATGAACACGATACCAAGGCAAACCCATGTAAATACCCCTTTATTAACGAAAAATAGACACTATGTAACTTTATTGCATTGGAAAAAAATATGCTATGGACTTCCCACTTTCAGTGGATTATCTCGGAGAAAGGATTAATATTTGTTCTATTCTTTTTTTAGTAAAAAAAAAGTAAAAATAGAACAATTCGGTTTGTAAGAACAAAGAGAAGCAGATCTATTCTATATCCGATAAGTACCAATACGCAATGGGGGTTGATCCCATTTTCTATGAACGAATGCATAGATATTTGTTAATCATTCAAAAGACCTATTCGTAAGAATTTTTTCCCAATCTATGGATAAAATATGATAAAAGACAATATTATTAAGACAATAAACGCATTGTTACGCTTCCACATCAAAGTGAAACACAGTACTTAATTCTTTTTTCTTTTACATTTGATGCCTATTGGTGTTCCAAAAGTACCCTTTCGAAGTCCTGGCGAGGAAGATGCCTCTTGGGTTGACGTATAGTGCAACTTGTCAGATATATTGGGTCATATGGGATTTCCCCGTTCTCTCCCCCGATCGAGATATCCTCTGTTTCACCCCAAAAAGATTGAATTCTCAAAAATTTGGAGCGTGAAATGCAATCAAGCGAAATTATATCCTTTTTCGTTTTAGGGGGGTATTCAAATTAATATTATCAATTCGAATAATCTATAGAATAATTTATGGTTGGCTTGGTTGGCCCAATAAAATGAAGTATTCAGGCTCCGTTTCGAAAAAAAACCAATTGGTAATCTATTTATGATTCCTACTACTTATATCATAGATCATAAAAGATTTTTTTTATATAATAAGAGAGTAATCTTAAACTTTTAATGGAACGAGTAATATGATAAATACGTCGAATATTTGGCATTGGCAGAAGACATGAAATGACTTGAAAAAGAAGTAAGTCGTAGGAAAAAGACGTAGTATTAGTGTCATCTGTCCTATATGTGCAAATCCAAATCGGGCAGATTTTTTGTACTCGGAGTAGAGCATAAACCTAAAAGAATTGAAAAGGCCCATTCAGGAATAAGAAAATGACATCGTGATTTCGATTAGATCTCGATGAAATAATACATCAATAAGAAGTTTGTTTGATAAGTTTAATGGATTTTTTTGTAGAGGGAAGGGGGACAAAACTCACCTTTCTTGAAAAGTGGAAGAAAATTTCATTAATAAATTCAAAAAAGAAATTAGATTACAAAGGAGCCCTGATAGGAAAAAAAAAAGAGGGCTGGAATCTACACATTGATTTTTTTTTCGCTATTTTTGTTGAACCGTATGCATCAAAAGGTGCATGTACGGCTCTTAAGGGATACAAATTTTATCCTAACCAACCGACTTTATCGAGAAAGATTACTTTTTTTAGGCCAAGAGGTTGATAGCGAGATCTCGAATCAACTTATTGGCCTTATGGTATATCTCAGTATAGAGAATGATAACAAGGATCTGTATTTGTTTATAAACTCTCCTGGTGGATGGGTAATCCCCGGAATAGCCATTTATGATACTATGCAATTTGTACAACCCGATGTACATACAATATGCATGGGATTGGCCGCTTCAATGGGATCTTTTATCCTGGTTGGCGGAGAGATTACCAAACGTCTAGCATTCCCTCACGCTTGGCGCCAATGAGTTTTTTAAGAAAAAAAAGACTATGCCTTCGCCATATGAAATATGAATATTAAGTAATAATAGCATGGCATTTCGAATTCGATATGAGAAATTTGTTTTTTTCAAAACATTCAATTATATATCGAAAGAGTACTATGAAATTAGTAGAAAATAAAGGGTATTCCCCGATTTCATCTTATTTATCGGTATTGGATCCCATTTTAGCGTCACAAACTTTTTTCTTTTCACACCGAAAAACTTTTCATAATATTATTATGAAAGAGTACGAAAAAAAAAGAAACTTTGGGATTGCTGACTCACAGACGAGATAAAAATATAAAAAGCAACGGAACCATCATAGTATTTTTTAACTGCTCCGAAAGGAAGGATGGTAATTGGATCATTTGCCGATCTGAATCTGATAAACCTTATATCTATAGTTTATTCTCTTTCTTTGATGGAAGGTAAAAGTGAATTCCATTGTATGTAGAGTAGAGCCGTATGCAATGCACAAAGGATGCCTGTACGGTTGCTCAATTCGATCTTTTTTTATTCCTTATCTATTCTCCTCGCCTCATCATGCGAGACAGAGGAACCATTTGTTATATCATCAGGGTAATGATACACCAACCTGCTAGTTCTTTTTATGAGGCACAAACAGGAGAATTTGTCCTGGAAGCGGAAGAACTACTGAAACTGCGCGAAACCATCACAAGAGTTTATGTACAAAGAACGGGCAAATCTTTATGGATTGTATCCGAAGATATGGAAAGGGATGTTTTTATGTCAGCAACAGAAGCCAAAGCTCATGGAATTGTTGATTTTGTAGCGATTGAATAAAAAAATAGCAGTAAGTTTACGCAATTCGCCAATTTTAGATCGGATCTTCTTACTTATTCCGGGCTTTAATAATATTCTATTGATCTATTAAATGGAGAAGTAATTCATAATCATCCGGTTAGGATCGATCTAAACCAGCCCATTCATTATTCAGTATGTATACAATTCAACATGCCAACTATTAAACAACTTATTAGAAAGACAAGACAGCCAATCCGAAATGTCACGAAATCCCCCGCTCTTGGGGGATGTCCTCAGCGTCGAGGAACATGTACTAGGGTGTATGTGCGACTCGTTCAGATCACCGATGGTACAAAATAAAATAAGGAAAACCCTTTTTCCAGTATCAATGATCAGTACTAGTGAATTGAATAGGATAAAATGGAAGGAAGAAGGCCGTTCACTATCTAAAAAAAAATCGATTCTATTCGAATCGATTCCTCTATTGTATATGAAATTTGTGGTTTCCGTTGGTGCAAATTCAATTTTGAATTCAAGATGAGAAAAAATTCCTCATTGGTAACAAATGGTTATCCATTAAGCGAGGAAAATCCTATTTTCAAAGTCGAAATCTTATGCTTCTCCTCTTGTAAAAACGGACTAAGAGGGTCAGCTAACTAGCCAAATCTTCATAATTAAATACCGTTACTGTATAGGTAGATCTCCTTGAGAAAGACGGATTACTAGATCATTCATGGGTAGAGCCAAAGAGTGTGAACTGTACAAGTTACTACTAGCATTGATTAAATGAAATAAGGAGGCTCCGGTGTATAGAGAGGACCTCACCGTTTAAGACGTAACCATAGAAACGATGGAACCCACTATTTCTTTATTCATTTCTATTTATTCCTTTATTTCTTTTTTTTTGATACCGAGTATCAATACTCGTTTCAAGGTGAAGTGAAATGGCTATAAAAAAAGACAAATCGTGGTCAGGAAGGTTATAGTAGCAAAAGCCATTGGAATTTGAATTTTATACATAGGAGGAATCCGTTTTGTTATTAATAAACTAGGAAAGGAGAAAAGAATAACTGAAAGAAAGGAAATCCATTAGTTATTCATAAAAGTTTCTTTTATTCAATGACCAGAATTAGACGAGGATATATAGCTCGGAGACGTAGAACAAAAATTCATTTATTTGCATCAAGCTTTCAGGGAGCTCGTTCAAGACTTACTCGAACAATTATTCAACAGAAAATAAAATCTTTTGTTTCGTCTCATCGAGATAGAGATAGGCAAAAGAGAGATTTTCGTCGTTTGTGGATCACTCGGATAAATGCAGTAATTCGCGAGAATGGGGTATCCTATATTTATAGTAAATTGATACACAATCTGTACAAGAGACAGTTGCTTCTTAATCGTAAAATACTTGCACAAATAGCTATATTAAATAGGAATTGTCTTTATATGATTTCGAATGAGATCAGAAAATAAAGAGGAAATTGAAAGGAATATGTCCAAATTTTTGAAACGGAGTTCGCTGGAGAATGAACTCCGGGAAGGTAGAGTAGAAATTAGTATGAGAAAGAGAATATAATAAAGTCGCTCAAAATAACAATAGCGAACACGTACAATATCCAATAAAAAAAGATCTATTCTTCTTCCCCGATTCGTTTTTTTTCTTACGAAATACGACAATCGAGATTTTTTTTTCTGGAATTTTTCAAACAAAACATCAATCTGCATTTTATTTGAGTTCGGATTTGAATTTGAATTCAATTGAGGAGTAAAGTAAGTTTACTTTTTTTTTTTTATTTATTTCTGGTTCTAAGACCAGAAGTTCTGGCGGTTGACTCGCTTCTTTCAAATCGTTTCTCATTATTAAGAAAAGGTAACAAAGATAAAATACGAGCTTGTTTTATAGCAATAGTAATTAATCGTTGTTGTTTTAAGGTCAATCTATTTATCCGTCTAGATAATATTTTTCCTTGTTCACTAATAAATCGACTAATTAAACTCATGTTTCTATAATCAATTCGATCCCCCGATTCAATCGGGGGCAAACGCCTACGAAAAGATCGCTTGGATTTAAGAAAGAGTCGCTTGGATTTTTCCATGGTTTGTTTATTCCTTATCCCGAAAATCCTATTCCAATCTGATCCAAAAAGATTTGGAATTCAAAAATAGGATTTGATTTGGTTTTTTCTTTCTTTTTTTTTTTAGTTAGTTAAATTATGTTAACTAGAATATATAGAATAATATGGTATATATGGAATATGTGCTTTTTCATGTTCTTTGTAAGAGTGACACACGGGCACTTGATTCGAGCTATTTCTTTATCTCCCCGTGAATTGTATGTTTGTAACAATAGGGACAGAATTTTCTCAATTCCAATCGACTCGGAGTATTGTGTCGATTCTTTTGAGTAATATATCTGGAAATACCTCGTGATTCCTTATTAAGACCGTTTCGAACTCGAACACAGTTAGTACAT